AATGTGTTCGCTCAAGAAAAGCTCCAGAAGATGTTAATCGTAAATAAGAAGATTGTTTACGAAGAAAAACTAATACAAATTCGCATTCAGATACATAAAAATTATATGGGAACCGAAATAGTCTTTTATTTTCTTTTGAAAAAAGAAAAATAGAATTATTCGGAGTAATAAGACTATTCCAATTATGATATTCGTGAAGAAAGAATCGCAATAAATGTAAAGAAGGAACATCTTGGATCCAGAATTGAAGGATTTGAACCAAGATTTTCAGATGGATGGGATAAGGTATTAGTATATCTGACACATAATTTAAATGCGATAATTTGTCCTCCAAAAAGGGAAATATTGAATGAATAGATCGTAAATTCAAATTCTGAGATTTTGGTATTTTTTTTTCTTCGAGGAAAGATACTAATCGCAGCAAGAATGGAATTTCCACAATGACTGCAAAACCTTCCAATATCATCTGAGAATAAAAAAAATGAAAATAAAAAAAATTGTTGTGCCCAACGAATCGATTTTGGTTAGAATCATTAACCGAATAAATCAAATAATTCTGTTGATACATTCGAATAATTGAGCGTTTCACAAGTAATGAACTATATTTACTGTCATAACCAATAATTTCCGTGGATTCGTAAAAAATCGAACCATTTAAACCACGATCATGAGCAAATGTGTAAATATACTCCTTAAAGAGAAGCGGATATAGAAAGTGTTGTTGCCAAGATCTATCTTTTTCTAAATATCCTTGTAATTCTTCCATTTACATTTCTACTTGAACCAGAGGCGGGACCCATTTCATTTTTTAGGTTATCAAATGATACATAGTGCAATATGGTCAGAACGGGGTATGTATTATGTATATAATTACAGTAAGAAAAAAATATATATCCCGCAAACAAAGGAAACAGTGGAGTCCAATCAACAGATCTTTTTTCTCTCCTTTTCTATCCAATCGGTTTATGTTCGTTATAATTACAAGAGAGTAAAAAATCCTTTATTTTTGCAACTCGATCGCTCTTTTGACTTTGGAATAAATTCTCTTTATCAGTATACTGTTTCTTCTACACATCTGTCTCCAACACATAACAAAGAATAATTAGGATTCATTAAAAAAAAAAAGAAAGAAAATCAATGGTCCACTCACAGAAGAACCCACCCTTTCCCGCATCAGGCACTAATCTATCTTTAACGTCTAATTAGATAGGGTAATCATTCAAATTAAGAACAAAAGCTCGTTGCTTTTTATTTCACCAGAATTAGACCCATAGGGCTCTATCCATTTATTCACTAGACCTAACTGTAAATGTGAATTTTTTTTTTCTTTTTGTTTCTTTTTGGAAGTGAAAAAAAAAAATTGTAATAACGATCCGGTAAGGATAAACTCAAAGTTCTACTTTAATTAAAAATTAAAAATTAAATAATATTTAATTAAATAATAAATTAATTAAATAATAAATTAAATAAATAATTAATAAATTAAATAATAAAATTATAATATTTTATTACGACATGCTGTTTTTTCCATTCATTACCTTTGAGGATCAGTCGTGGTCTTATAGACTCTACCAATAGTCTGGACGAATCTGTTGCTTCATCCAAATGTGTAAAAGATCATAGTCGCACTTAAAAGCCGAGTACTCTACCGTTGAGTTAGCAACCCGAATAAAATAAAAATAAAAAATAAAATAAATAGGATATATGTAAATACGGTCAAAATAAAAAAATCAATTGAATTGCACTGCACGACCCCGTCAAAACATTGAACTAGAACAAATCGAAAAGAAAAATTTGTTTTTGTTTATCAATTAAAAACACCAAAATACCAAAATGGACAGATCGGATTAAACAACAACTGATTCCCAATAGAGATGTCAAAATTGTGACAAACCACCATTTTATTTATCAATTTTCTTTTCTTTTTCGTTAAGAAAATACATCTTGTATGCCAGTAAATCGGCAGGGCAAACCCATCATTTGACTGAAGGGAAGGAAAGAAAAAACCAATATGGGGTGGAGATAAACGGATCTATTTATCTACGATCGAATTATATTTCTTCGATGCACCATTGTCAATATGGATCCAATGTTAAGAAAAGAAATTTAAGTAAATCAAATAAGGACTTGTGTTGGATTGGCACAACATAAACATAAATAAGAAATTTGGATGAAAAAAATACGAAAGATGTAAAGTAAAGAAAAAATCTCGGGTTTATTCAATCAATAGAGGTACAATAAGCAAGATTAACCCCTTGTTTGTTGGTGGATTCCCGCAACGAACAAAAAAAAGTAAATTAAGTATGAATACAGCAAGAAAAAGGCAAATTGTGTGTAAATAATTACACAAAGATATATACTAGTGACCCCCCCCCCCCCTTTTTTTATTTATTAATTTTGTTTTTTTACTTTAATTACAATTACCTCGAATCGAAGTTCTTTCTTGAAATAATTCCGCCTTCCTTAAAATATCACAAACAGTTCTCGTAGGTTGAGCACCTTTTTCAAGGAAATATAGAATAACAGGAACATTTAAATAAGTTTGATTCTTTATCGGATCGTAAAAACCTACTTTTCTAAGATCTCTTCCTTCTCTTCGGGATCGAACATCAATTGCAACGATTCGGTAGATGGCTCATTGGAATAGATGTAAATAAACAATGCCCCCCCTAGAAACGTATAGGAGGTTTTCTCCTCATACGGCTCGAGAAAAAAGGATTCTAAATTTCTGTATATGTATATGTATATAATGACAAATGGATCCATAAAATCATAAAAATCATAAATTAGACTATGATTTGAGTCGTTTTTTTATTCTTCCTTACAGAAAAAAAGAAATCTCATTCGTACTCATAACTCAAGTTGGGTAATTCTGACAGAGTTCGAAGGGAAACCCTTAGACATTTATTGAGCCGTCTCTAACCTCTTTTGTTTGTCTCATCTCGAATCTATTTTTATTCCTCATTCTGATTCAATTGTTGAGACAATTGAAAATAGTGTTTACTTGTTCCGGAATCCATTTTCTTTGCTTTGTGAAATCATTGGGTTTAGACATTACTTCGGTGATCCTTACTCCTTTCAAAAGAGCAGCAACATACCTTTTTTTTTGTTATCTTTTTCTATACTATAGAAATAGAATATGAACGGTGGATTCCCTTGTGATACACTTTTGATCGAAATAGTTTTACCAATTCTGAAAAATTTTACTTTTTTTTTTTCAAACTTCTTTTATTTTTCGATTTTTTTAACCTTTCGATTTATATATTGAGGATATACTTACAAAGTTGGTCTAACTTATTGATAGTTACTAACCCTAGATTCTTCCCCCTGATAAAGGAATCAATCCTTTCTGCTCGAGCTCCATCATGTACTATTTACTTACAACCGAACACAAATTAGGCAACCGAACACAAATTAGGTTCCTAACAGAGCAGAACAAACTATGTCGAGCCAAGAGCATCTTCATTCCTATAGAAAATGGTGGATGTAAGAATCCACAGCCGATCATGTCCTTCAAATCGCACGTTGCTTTCTACCACATCGTTTCAAACGAAGTTTTACCATAACATTCCTCTAATTTTATTTCAAACCGGTATGTAATTGATTCAATATGGAATCATGAATAGTCATTGGCTCAACCGGTGTGTGTATACCGGTATATATGTGTGTATACCGGTATATAATAGTACATACTTTCTATCTATTTATCTATGGATAGATAAGTATTTATCCGGGGAAGGCTCAGCAAGGATCCAATTTATTTAACTCTATATTCTATCATATGAATGAAACATATTTCTAAAAAAGACGAATAAATAAGTTTGCTTAAGACTTTTTTACATCTTAAAAAGATTGTTCGGGACGATCAATCATGAAGGATCCATTTTTCTCGAACAAATAAACTATAAACCTCAAAAGAAGAACCTTTTAATAGATTTGCAATCCCGGAAAAAAATCAATTATTAATAAAACTTTTTGATTTTATACAATACAGATTTTGTTTTACTTCAGGTTCAAGAATTTTTCTTTTCCATCAATTCCATAAAGTCAAGTAGATGCAATATACGAATTTCCCCCCAATCGCTACATTACATTGATTTACAATTATTCATTTGAACCGGATAAGATATAAGATGAACCAGATAAAATACAAAAAAATGGGGTCCGGTTCAATTTGTTTTTACTATTTTTTTCCCACACCAGCTTTAGAAGTTTTAAGACCAGTGATGAAATTAGTACCAAAAACTCCCTACTCTTTAGTCTCCGCATAGACTGTGGAATTGGGATACCCCATTTATTTACTTTAGGATTTTTTATTTTACCCTTGGTAAGGGAATAAAGAGGCCTTTCTTTCATTCACATTTCGATTCAGAATGCTTCATGTGAGAATTGACATTTCATAGATATGGGACATAAAGTTTTCATAAGTAGCTAACTTTAAAATGAATATAATATTAAGTAGTACGAGCATATCCTGAATGTGATCCTGAATGTGAATGATAAACCCAGAATTTCTTTTTTGAATAAAAAAAAAGATATTTATTTCCACCCACATTTCTCACTTGATTACGTTTGTGAGAAACCAAATGAAAGAAAAAATATGATTCTAGGAATGATTCTTAGAATTCAGAACAAAAGATTGTTCTCGTTAACAATTTTATGTTTCATGTGGGATACAATGTGATCCCATCTTTCGTTTCTGATGGAAACGATCTGGGACGGAAGGATTCGAACCTCCGAGTAACGGGACCAAAACCCGCTGCCTTACCGCTTGGCCACGCCCCATTTCGAATTTCTATTCGACACTAATAAACATTAATATTGGTATTGGTTATTCGTCAATCCCAACCCAATAAAAATAAAATAAATACATTGGGGATATATTGTTGCTAGGATTCAACACATGTAGATATAGAATCAAAAAAATTCATTGATCATTACATGGAATTCAGTTAAGATATTGTATGAAAATGGAATTCCTTGTATTCTCATTTGAGAATGGAAGGAAGGAAGGATTTATTTTTATTTGGGAGAGTTCGAAGAAAAAGAAAGATTTTTTGACTTGTCTTTTTTTTCCCTTATAAAAAAAACTCAATCAGAATAAAATTATCTAATCTACAAGAACGAAATTTTGTTATGCTTAATATCTTTAGTTTAATCTGTATCTGTCTTAATTCTGTCTTTTATTCGAGTAGTTTTTTCTTCGCCAAATTGCCCGAAGCTTATGCCTTTTTAAATCCAATCGTAGATGTTATGCCTGTCATACCTGTACTTTTTTTTCTCTTAGCCTTTGTTTGGCAAGCTGCTGTAAGTTTTCGATGATTTAATACTCTGCTAAATTCATGATTTATTCGATAAATCAAAATTCGAAAAATTGATAAGACCAGATAAGTCTTACATTATGAACCCTCGATTCAAAAATAGAAATTCTTGTATATTGAATAACCGCGGCGATGAATTTTGATCAGCTTATTTCCTCGTTCTAACCTTACAGTGAGCAAAGATTTTATTAGGTTGCCTACAATACCTAATCATATGACAAGAAATTTTTGATAACGAAGGAATAAAAATCTTATTCCAAAGAAATTCGTGAAAATGACTTTCTTTTCAAAAAACACTTCATTTTTTGGGGGGTGTCATGTCAAAACAAAATAGTGTATGTGGTAAAAAATAAGTAATCTATTACCTAAAAAAAAAAAAAAAGATCTTGGAGATTGTGTAATGCTTACTCTCAAACTATTCGTTTATACAGTAGTGATATTCTTTATTTCTCTCTTCATCTTCGGATTTTTATCTAATGATCCAGAGCGTAATCCTGGACGTGAGGAATAAAAAAAAAATATTTTTAGTTTTTCCTGCTTTTTAAAAATTTTTTCTTATGATTTTATGTATTCCATACATTTACCTATGAGAAAATCAAGGGATCGAAATTCCTTCGAATTCGAAAGTCTCAAGTAATCAGAAGAAGCGGAGAGAGAGGGATTCGAACCCTCGGTACGAAAAACTCGTACAACGGATTAGCAATCCGCCGCTTTAGTCCACTCAGCCATCTCTCCGCATCCCCATTTTAAAATGGAAAGTTTTTTATGTGATGTGACACGTGAAGTAAAGATTGATAATTCGTTTTCCTTTTTTATTTATCTATTTTTTTTATATATTCTTTTATTAATATTTATATTTATTTATTATATTATTATAATTATATTTATTTATTATAATAAATAAAAATAATAAATAATAAAAAATATTATAAAGTATAAAGAAAAAAAGAATAAAGATAAAAAAAAAAGAATAAAGATAAAAGATATATAATATAAAAAGAACAATAAAGAACAATAAAGTAATATATATATATAAATATAAGATAAGAAAAAATTTTAAGAAGAAATTGGATCAGGAATTCAATTTAGATAATGATTCGAAACGGATATCCCCAATAGAAAAATACCCTACTTCTTTTATTTTGTACGAAAGGTTTATTCCCCCAACTTGGTTTAAGTACTGGCCTGGCCAGGCCAGTATTTCCATAGATAAAATGATTTAATAATGATTTGATATCAATCAAAAATACTTGTTGAAGTGTCATTTCTTATTATTAATACTCAATATTATATTAATACTTAATATTAATACTTAATCTTAATATCATTACTTACTTAATATCATTACTTAATATTAATTACTTAATATTATTAATATATTTAATATTTAATATTAATAATATTAAATTAATATTATTAATATATATATATTATATTTTTATTATATTTATATTTTTTTTTTATTTTCTTTTTATCAATTTATTACTTACTGGAAAAAGAAACTGGAATAAAAAATATTAAATTAATATAAAAAATGAAATAAAATATCAAATATTAAATATTAAACACACATATTTATAAACGTAGTTATAATATAACTCATTTATTTGTTCAAGAGACAAGCTTTATTTGAACAATTGAGATCCAATTGACCCGAATTCTTAATTCATAAGTAAGATCTGGCAATTGAAAGAGAAGTTGAAAAAAAGGAACCATGTATGCAGATTTCATCCTTTCTATGATCCAGCTTCAATGATTCTTTCAGACCGGGACTGTCAGTAATGACTTCGTATCAAACGAAAAGAAAAGTATAATATAACTATAACTTTTTTTTTATGTTATTTAAGTAAGCTTTCTGCTCTTCGCCTACTTAAGTCCCCCCAGGACGAAGCGTCAACGCTAGAATTTTCATGATTCTGGTGCTATCTTGATTGCGCCTCACTCTTTTGTTCGACAAATGGTCCATTCATATACTCATATACTATACAATAATATGTAGCGGGTATAGTTTAGTGGTAAAAGTGTGATTCGTTCTATCAAAAACTTAAATAGTTAAGGGGTCTTTCAGTTTTTTTCATATTCCGATCAAAAACTTTATTTCTTAAAAAGGTTTAATCCTTTACCTCTCAATAGCATATTTGAGGAAGAATATACATTCTCACGATTTTTATCCAAAGGC